AAGGAAGACGGGGGAATGGGTTTGATTCGGAGATTTTTCTCCTATTCATGTATGATAAATCCGTAGGGAGATTTTCATCCCCTGTATGCTCTTTTCCGTATTCCATATTAAAAATAAAAAGGAATTGGGAATAGAGAATCTATACTAAAGAAGGGTCTAATTCTTTAGTATCCGTTCTTATTTGATTTGATACATTGTAGTCAGTTACATCGGCGAATTAGGTGAAGGTGCGGAAAGAGAGGGATTCGAACCCTCGGTAAACAAAAGTCTACATAGCAGTTCCAATGCTACGCCTTGAACCACTCGGCCATCTCTCCTACATAATTATTATGGCCGATACCCCGAGCGAATAGCGAGTTATTCATATTAGATTGTTCGATAGGTACGAACAATATCAATTCTAACTAGAAAACTAGCTATAAAAATAGAAAACTTTTCATCACTTTTTTTTATCACTTTTTCTTTAGCCTCCGGGCTCGAAGAATTTTTTTTTTATGGAATGGGTCTACTTTTATGTTATTTCGTACTGTACACTTCCTTTGTTTGTGAGATCATTTTATTTTCTCACGAGGGGTAATGAAAAGAGTTATAGAATGGATTGCTACCTATGCCTAGATCGCAGATAAATGGAAATTTTATTGATAAGACCTTTTCAATTGTAGCCAATATCTTATTACGAATAATTCCGACAACTTCAGGAGAAAAAGAGGCATTTACTTATTACAGAGATGGTGCGATTTGATTATTATTATATATATAATATATTTTTTACTTTCTTTTTTATTTAATTTACTTTTTTATTTACTTTACCACTCTCAGTCTTAGGAAAAAGACACATTATTCAGAATAGAAAAAAAGGCTATTGAAAACAAAAAAGAAATCTACGCTTGTTGAAGGTGAAGTTTATAAATAAAGCAATTCCTTCTGTCGTGTATCCCCGATTAATGCAACCTCAGATGCTTCAATTGTTGATTCGAGTATTGAGCGAAAGGTTACACCTATGGGTATGGGTCTGTATTGTGGGTCAACCCTACTACACTAGTACCAATAGGCGGCATAGAGGAAGAAGCACTACGCCTAGGAATCAACAACACGAAAACTTTGTTATTAATGATTCCCTTTCTTTATCGGGATCGGAACTAAGAGAAATGGTTGGGACAACAAACATCCATCTTGTTCGTACTTTGGATACCCATATAACCATCGAAGATTGTTGAAGTGACTAATTCCTGGAAATTAAGGAGCGTTGAGAACAAAGAAATTGTTGGAGTTTACTTTTTTATCTAGTACGAACACGCTTGATGGTAAGAAAGGATCTTTTGCAAGAGGGTTGGCTAGAGATTTCTTGTAAAAACATTAGCCCCGCTCAGTTCATAATGACAATATTTCGACCTTTTTTTTTAATTCCATGGATTATTCTCATTATGCACATAAAGGAGGAGCCGTATGAGGTGAAAATCTCATGTACGGTTTTGGAACGGAGAATTCTTTGAATCGAATGACGACCGTAACGGATGTCGGCTCAATCCGAAGGAAATTATGCGGAGGCCTTACAGAATTATTATGAAGCTATGCGACTAGAAATTGATCCCTATGATCGAAGTTATATACTCTATAACATAGGCCTTATCCACACAAGTAACGGAGAGCATACAAAAGCTTTAGAATATTATTTTCGAGCACTAGAACGAAACCCGTTCTTACCACAAGCTTTTAATAATATGGCTGTGATCTGTCATTACGTGCGACTATCTCCACTATAGAAATAAAAAAAGGAAAGAAAGAGCAAATACGCTAGTAAATAAATACGCTAGTAAATAAACACGCTAGTAAATAAAATACTAGAAAAAAAAATAGGCTTTCTACATATTGCATCGTCCAAAAAACGATTTTTATCAGCTGTAACAAAAAAAGAAACTTCATAGAAGTCGAAATATGAAGAAATATATATGCCTAGATACTTTATTCTATGGATAAAGATCTAATTGATAGAGGAAGCGCCGTAAAGATCAATTAGCGAGGTTTTGAGCCGATACAATAAATAAGAACTGCTTATTTATGTCATGATATGAGATAAAAATTAGGAATCGACTTATGTAATAGAGCCGATCCCCTAAGTTATTGAGCAGCGGTGTAGCATCAGATCCCAAAGACAGTAAGTCTTTTTTATGAGGAAGAAGTCTTTTTCAAGGATTCTATATAAATTTCTATATGATATGAAACCGAGATAGTTACCTTTCAGAAAAATCTAACGGACGATAGCCCCGAAATGCCTATGCTTTATTTTTCTGAAGGTGGGAGAAAAGATAAAACTTATTATTAATTTAATCCAAATTAGAGTTTGAAACTCATGTAATTAACCCCTTTTGGTTAACCCGAGACAAATTGATAGATCTATGAGAAATCTCATTCAATTGGATATATGGTAGGGTAAAAAAATGGGACACCAAAAGAATTGACTGCCGAGCCGTATGAGGTAGGAAACTCTCAAGTACGGTTC